ATTCATCGATATTGAATCAATCGACCGCACTTCTAACACCTGTTCCACTTTTGGAAGACCTTGTGTTATATCACCAGATCTTGATTTTTCATATATAAATGTAACTAATGTATTTCCTTCGTAAAGGATTTCCCCATAATGTCCATGAACAGTTGCGCCTGGAGTAGCCAAATAAGGCTTCGCTGATCGTATTACCACAGAGTCAACTTGAACAATTAGAACTTGACCCGATTTTAAATGCGGTCCTTTTTTGGCTATACATACATTTTCACAAACAAACTGCCCAAGACTAACGATTGTAGATGTCTCTTCACAATAATTGTAATGGATAAAATACCAATTCAAATGGAACGGATTCAAAATGATGTTACTACATGAATAGGGATTAAAAATTTGACCATTTTCATCCAGTAAATAATATTTAAGTATTTGAAAAATCTGTTTTAAATTGTCAAGTTGCAAATAGTTAGTTACCAAGATCTGATTATGGGTTATTAAATCGGAAAATAAATCAAAATTATAAATTGGAAAGCCTGTTCCTAACGGGCCCAATGAATTCCTAATTGGAATTAGGGGGTTCTTTTTGATTGATTCTTTTATAACATTGGGAGATTTTACATCGTTGAATGGGCCTATTTGAAAACAATTGGATGATGACAAAATTATCAAAGATTGAGATTCCTTATTTCGATTCAACAACGTATGGATAGTTCCTTGATTTGGATTAAGGGATTCTTGAATCCTTGCCTTGGAATAGGAATAAATGGAAGAAAACGGATTGACATTAGGGCGATCTGATCCGTTCTCAGAGATCAATCCTGAACCTGACAGATCGTTCCTTTTTCCGGTATAAGAAATAGGTGACTTCGCTAAGTCAATTCTTAGAAAATACCTAAGCAAACCATTTGTCCTTATTTCAACAAAGGAAGCACAGGCCTTTTCGATCTTTTTGTCTTGGTCCCAATTCAACACTAAAGAAGTCCGAACTAATTGAATACTTGTGTCCCAAATTTCAAGAATTGGGTCGTAATAAAGGATATAATTGACAACTCGAAGTTGTAGACTATCACTTTCCTGCAAGAGATCTGGCGGGAAAAGTCTTCCTAAATTTATACCATCCGTTTTTTTATATGGGACTACAGGTTGAACCAAAACAAAATACTTTTTTTCATACCTGGAAAGTTTCATTCGTTGGATATAGAGCCAATTTTTCAATTTTTTGTATTCTTTGGAATTTGGTTTTCCCCCTCCTGGTGGTATCAATCGGAATGCCTTATTTGTCTTTCCAGGAAAATGGATATCTCCAGAAAAGATTATCAGTTTCATTTTTTCTGCTTTTTTCTTCACTCGAACCAATCCGCCTACCCGACTTCTTCTATTTAAAGTGATTTGTGTATCTGCCCCAATAATACTATTGTGCCGTACCATTATGGAAGAAGATTCGGCCAAAATGTGGACTTCCACGGGAATAAAAAAAAATGGATTTACTTCCTTTTGGTATTTTGGCCAAAATACCTTGATTCCTCGATACTCAATCAAATCCTCTTCGTTGACGATTGAATTCAGTTCTCTAGTCTCATATTTAGTAAGTCCCGAGCTCTTTCTTATATATCGAGGATCATCGAAATAAGCAAGAATACTATTTCTACGGAGAATACCATTTCTGGGGATTTCCATTGAGATACCTGAAGAAGGTATTAGTTGGTTCTCGCCTTCTTGATTCGATTCAAGTGGGATGATGAATCTATTTCTTCGCCTCTTTGCCAATAAATCAAAATTGCCGTCGAGAATGGCCGGATATCTGCGATTACAACGACCCGTACATTTCATTCGATTAAGTTCTGAATAATCAGGAATCCTATCTCCTTTTTGATTTTTACCAGAAAAATACGAACTAAAAAATTTGTGTCTCGCTTGATTATTAGTTATTGAAGGGTTAGCAATATATCTTGGCTTGACAGAAAGAGAATAAGCGTTCATTTGATCTTGATCCTTGTGGATCGAACAGGGGCCTATACTGTATCTCCAGGGCTCCCCTAATAATATCCATAAATGACTTGTTTTTGGTAAGAGATGAATATTACCATATGTAAATTCAGGTGCATGGTACACATCAGTATTCCAGTGCATTTCGCCCTCTGAGTCAGAATAAATATGTTTTCGAACTTTCTCTTTCAAATTCAAAGTAGATGTTCTCGCGCGAATCTCAGCAATCACTTGTTCTGATTCTACATATTGATCGTTTTGAACTAAAAGAAAACTTTTGGGCGGAATACACACATTGTGTATAATATCTTCACTCTCAATAGTTACATACAAGTCTCTAGAACATAGAAAAGCAGGATGTCCATGACGCGTACGTGTCGGATGAACCAAATCCTCGTTGAATTTTATTTTTCCATTAGAGGGGGCTCGCACATGTTCTGCAGTACCCCCTGTGAATACTCCGCCGGTATGAAAAGTTCTTAATGTTAATTGAGTGCCCGGTTCTCCAATAGATTGACCTGCAATAATACCTACAGCTTCTCCCAATTCGACCAGGTCGTCATGAGCTGGACTCCGGCCATAACATAATTGACAAATCCAAGATGTACTCCTACAAGTAAAGGGGGTTCGAATAGGGATTGGTTGTGCTCTAAAAGTTATGAATCTACTGACAAGTCCAACCCCAATATCTTGATTTCTAGTAGCAATACATCGCGAACCTATATATATATCATCTGCTAATACACGGCCAATTAATGTTTGGATAAAAATCCTGTCCGCCATCATTCCAGTTCGAGGACTTACAGAAATACCTCGAACGGTGCCACAATCTGTTCGACGTACAACAATGTGTTGAACTACTTCAACAAGTCTGCGCGTGAGATACCCTGCATCTGATGTTCGGATAGCTGTATCCACAACCCCTTTACGGGCTCCGTAGCAAGAAATAATGTATTCTGTTAAAGAGAGTCCTTCGCGTAAATTGCTTTGAATGGGTAAATCAATCATTTGCCCTTGGGGATCCGACATTAATCCTCTCATACCTACTAATTGATGTACCTGAGATGCATTTCCTCTGGCTCCCGAAAAAGACATTATATGGACTGGATTAAAAGGATCGGTCATCCGAAAATTAGGATTCATTTCTTGTCGCAAATATTCACTTGTGGCATACCATATTTCGATCGATTGACGTAATTTTTCTACCGCGTGTACATTCCCATAATGATGGTGTTTTTCCAAAATAAAACTTTGTTGTTCAGCGTCTTGAACTAGCCATCTTTTAGAAGGTATTGTTAAAAGATCATCAATTCCTAATGAAATGGATGCGGCGGTAGCTTGTTGGAAACCCAGAGTCTTTACTTGATCCAGGATATGTGATGTATATCCTATTCCATAGTGATCAATAAATCGACTAATAAGTCGTTTCATGGCAGTTCCGTCTATCACTTTATTGTGAAAGACCTGAGTGGGCCGTTCTGCCATCAGTACCTCCATATTGCGCTGAGTAGAATTTGACAATGGACTTGAGTCAGTGATTGGAAAACTTCCTTTTCTAGATCTTGATTCACGTAGAAATTCTGCAATTATGGTCCTAGTTAACCCGGAGAGACTCGAATTCCCGTTGGTAGCATAGAATTACAACAGCCCTGCCAAAACCCCTGTATGGCTTCTTCTATTTCTCGATAAAGAGAAATATGACCAAGAGTGGTTCGAATATATATATAAAGAATTTCTTTTTTTATACTTCGTACTATTAGATAGTGTCCATAAATCTCATAATAGGTCCCCACAGATTCATAGTGAATTTCGATGGGAACTTCTCTTGCAGCAATAACACGTTGATCTAGTCGCCACCGCAGCCACAAAGGACTACCTAAATTGATTCGTTTTTGCCGATAAGCTCCAATTGCATCATAGGGATTACAAAAAAAGGGTTCTTTTTTTTTTGTATACTTATAGTTATTATCTTCATTTTGATAATTTCTAGGATTACATGGATTATACCTATTTAAACAAATACCCCGACGATTCCCACTCGTTAAGACATAGAGCCCGCTAAGCATATCTTGAGTTGGTGCCAAAATGGGATCCCCAATAGTTGGAGACAAAAGATTCATATGAGAAAACATAAGTAAACGCGCTTCTGCTTGAGCCTCCAAAGATAAAGGCACATGAACAGCCATTTGATCCCCGTCAAAGTCTGCATTGAAGCCCTTACAAACTAATGGATGTAAACAAATAGCGCGCCCTTCCACTAAAACGGGGAGGAATGCCTGTATGCCTAATCTATGCAGAGTAGGCGCTCTATTCAGCAATACAGGATGGTCATCCAGAATTTCCTGAAGTATTTCCCATACAATCGGTTTTTTTTTCCGAATTTGACTCTTAGCAACTCCTATGTTCGAAGCAAGATGTTTTCTAATTAGGTCACGAATTACAAATGCCTGGAAAAGTTCTATTGCTATTTCGCGAGGCAATCCACATCGATGTAATGAAAGTGAAGGGCCCACGACAATCACGGAACGTCCTGAATAATCGACCCGTTTACCAAGCAGAGTCTCGCGAACTCTCCCTTCTTTGCCTTCAATTACATCTGAAAGCGACTTGTAAACTCTATTATGATCATCCCTCATTGGTTGTCCGCAGATTCCATTATCAAGAAGTGCATCCACGGCTTCTTGTAGCAATTTTTCCTGAGATATTATTAATTCTTCTGGCGTAGCTATACTTGTTGTTAATAGATCTGTAAGAGTATTATTCCGATAGATAATTCTTCTATAGATTTCATTAATATCCGAGGTCACTAGTTTATCCTCATCTATATGATAGATGGGTCTCAACTCAGGAGGAAGAACTGGTAATAGACACAAAACCATCCATTTTGGTTCTATATTTGTTCGAATAAAATGCTTAGCCAATTCTATGCGTCTAAGCAAAAAATCTTTTCTTCTTCCAACTTTTCGATCTTCCCATTCATTCCCTGTGGGTTCCTCTTCCTCCAATTCTTTCCA